AGATGAATAAAAGGGTTTATATAAAAAAGCCGCTATAAATATTCCAAAAAACGTTATACTAACTGAAAAAGTTGCATTTGGCAAAAATTCATACCAATCAAAAAAATGATTTGAATTTTGATGTAAAAGGTTTATAGACGGAGTTAACAATTTTGATAAGATATCCAAATTGTTTCCTTCTTGATTAAAGGGGATTCCTATGGCTCCAACAAACAAAGGAAATAAGACTAATATAAGCATAGAGAATAGCATAGTATTGTCCGATTCATGGGGATAAAAAAAAGTCTTTGTAGGACCAAAAGGCAAAATAGTAAGAAAAGGCATTTTTGTTACATGAGTATCCATTCGGTATGTTTTCTTCGAAAAAAAAGAGGTCCTTTCCCTTTCATTATTATTTATTTTTAATAAAGCAACTAAAGGAAAACTTTTTTTAATCGATTTTTGCTCCTCTTTACCCCATAGAGATATTGAATAGAAGGAATTTCCTTTTTTGCCACTGTAATTTTGAAAACGAACGTTTAAATGTCCTTCAAAAGTAAGTAAATAAATCCGAAACATATAAAATGCAGTTAATCCGGCTGTGAAAGAAGCAATTATTGCGAAAATCGGTGAATATAACCAACTATCATTAAGAATTTCATCTTTGGACCAAAAACAAGCAAGAGGTGGAATACCACAAAGAGAAAGTGTACCTAATAAAAAAGCAGTTTTTGTAATTGGCACGTGCTTTCTTAACCCGCCCATAAGAGCCATATTCTGGCTTTTATCTGGAGCGTATCCAACAAGAGCTTCCATTGAATGAATAATTGATCCGGATCCTAAAAACAACAAGGCTTTCGAATAAGCATGAGTAATCAAATGAAATAAAGCGGCTCGATAAGACCCCATACCTAGAGCTAACATCATATAACCCAATTGAGACATTGTAGAATAGGCTAAACTTTTCTTAATATCTTTTTGAGCAAGAGCTAAAGTGGCTCCTAATAATACTGTTATTATACCTATAAAAGATATTAGATTCATTATGTATGGTATCGCTATGAAAAGTGGAAGAAGACGAGCTACAAGAAAAATTCCCGCTGCTACCATAGTAGCGGCGTGGATAAGAGCCGAAATAGGAGTAGGTCCCTCCATGGCATCAGGTAACCATACATGAAGGGGAAATTGTGCGGATTTAGCAACTGCGCCGCCAAATAATAGAAAGGCACACAAAGTAACAAATAAAAAGTGAACCTCCTTCTTATAAATCAAGTTATTGAATATTTCGAACAAATCCCGAAATTCGAAACTACCCGTTGTCCAATAAAGACCTAAGATTCCTAATAATAAACCAAAATCCCCTACACGATTAGTTACAAAGGCTTTTTGACAAGCACTTGCCGCACTAGGTCGTGTGAACCAAAACCCTATTAATAGATAAGAACACATCCCAACCAACTCCCAAAAAATATAAATTTGTATCAAATTCGAACTTGTAACTAATCCCAACATGGAAGTATTGAAAAAACTCATATAAGCAAAAAATCTCAAATATCCTTGATCATGAGACATATAATTGTCGCTATAAAAAAGAACCAGAATTCCAACTGTGGTGATTAATATTGACATAATAGAAGTAAGCGGATCAATAAAGTGTCCGAACTCGAAAGAAAAATCATTATTGATGGTCCAAGACCATATGTATTGATAGATAGAACTCCTATTTATTTGCTGAATAGATAGATCGACCGAAAAAATCATAACTATACTTAACAAAAAAATACTAGGAAAAGCCCAAATACGGCGAAGATTTTTTGTTGCCGTTGGAAAAAGTAGAAGTCCCACTCCTATTAACATAGGAACTGGAAGCAGAACGAAAGGTATGATCCAAGAATATTGATATGTATGTTCCATAAAAATAATAATTTTTTTATTCTTAATTAATTGTTTCTGATTCACCGGTTCTTATCTCTTTTAAAAGGGATTACTAAAGTATTAAAAAAGCAACTGAAACTAAAATGGAATTTTCTGTTCGTAGTTAGTTTGAACCTTTCTCAACTACTTCAAAAATTTTCAAAGTGAAAAATAACGAATTATTTTATACTAAGTTTATACTAAGTTTATACTAAGTAAGATTTTTAGGAAAACGTAGCAGCAAATTACAATTTCCATTATTATTCCCTATTACAAAAATTTATGGACATATATCAAGACTAAAAAATTGGACAAAAAAAAAAGAAGTACTTTATTTTGATATCAATCATCGGATGTCCCATAACTTTGCCTAATAAAAAAAGAACTAGGTATTTTTGTTTGTTTATTCAGAATAATTAACGAGTTTCATTCGGGACTGATTGATTATGTTCTATTCTAATAAATGGCATTTAATAACCAATTACTAGAAAAGAAAAAGATTCAAGTTTTTTATTAGGTAGGTAAGGGTTCTTAAGCTTGTTCGATATGTATTTTTTATGTACAAATGGAACATCCCAAAAAGAGACAGAGATAGAAAGGTATCACAAATAACTCCGAAATACAAATTATTTTGCCTCAGATATTGTATGGAATAGGAATTGAAAAAAAAAAACGATTTGTTTTAAACAATAGATGTCTTTCACATCCAATTTTTGCAATGAATAACTTTTTATTTTTTGAATGGCAGTTCCAAAAAAACGTAGTTCTATATTAAAAAAACGTATTCGTAAAAATATTTGGAAAAAAGGGGGATATTGGGCAGCGCTGAAAGCTTTTTCGTTAGCGAAATCCCTTTCGACCGGGAATTCAAAAAGTTTTTTGTACGACAAATAATGAATAAAACGTTGGAATAATTGGAATCCGCATCCACCTGACTCCAAAAACGAGCCAATTTCGTTTCGAATTTAGATTCCATTTTTTAATATAGAATAGAAAAATAGAAGTAAAAAAAAATAGAAATAGAAAAAGTAAGTAATAAATAATGATTTCCATTCCCTACTGTTTTGAACCAATGGATTTGGCTACTGAATTGGTACTTTTTTTTATTTGAAAAAAAAAAAAAACAGGAATAAAAATTGAGAGTTTTGCCTTTATTTGTATTTGAATATGCTTTTCATTCCCGGGATGGGGATTCTTAATTTCCCCATCACCCACCCACTTATAAATAAGACAATAATAAAGGTTTTGTTTTGTCTTTTCTTTTTTTTTTTTTCTTTTCTATTTCTCCTTATGCTATAGAATAGCATAAATTGAAATCTTTAGACTTATGCTATAGAATAGCATAAATTGAAATCTTTAGACAAAAGCAATGAGTTGTTGAAACTAATTATTAATTATACTGTTTTTTTTAACTTTCTGAATCATCACTCCAAGTGAGAATGAGAAAAGCGTCTTTCGCCATTTCGGCGTATTTCTAATTTCTATACGAATAGTATGCAATTTAGAAGTAATAAAAAAATCCTATGTTTGAAAGGGAGGATCAATCTAAAAATAGATATTTTTAGAAATCGGATTTAGAAATCAATTTTTAAAGTAGGACAATAGAAATCAAAATTCTTTTATATAATATGTATAGCTCAATACCTAATTGGTTTGATAAACCCTAAGACAAATTCATACTGAAAAAAAACCTAACGATTATCACAAGACAAAAGTTATGCAAATTAAATAAAATTTTTTTGAATTATTGGATATTATGCTTAAATTGTGATCGTGATCCATAAAAAAGAAAAAGAATATGTTATTGTTAAATTGTTAAGTTAAATAAAACTGAAACCTTAAATAACTAAATAAAACGATAAAAAAGGGATTGTTTCAATCTCTATTGAAACAGGTTTTTATTCATCAATTGAATGCTTCCTAAAACATCAATTGAATGCTTCCTAAAAATAAAAAGTATTTCATTGAAACTTTCTCTTTCACTTTCAATCTCGACGATTAAATAAAAATAAGTTATTATTATTTCTAGCAAGCCGCTATGGTGAAATCGGTAGACACGCTGCTCTTAGGAAGCAGTGCTAGAGCATCTCGGTTCGAATCCGAGTGGCGGCATAACATCTTCTAATCTTCTAAAAGATATATAAAAGCCCTATAATGAATTGAATTTCCGATTTCCATTCCGTATACTCAAGAGACTTTCACTTTTTACTTTTAATTTCATTTTTTATTTATGATATTTTCAACTTTAGAACATATATTAACTCATATATCATTTTCGGTCATTTCAATTGGAATTACAATTCATTTAATAACCTTATTAGTCGATGAAATCGTAGGACTATATCATTCATCAGAAAAGGGGATGATAGCTACCCTTTTCTGTCTAACAGGATTATTAGTAATTCGTTGGATTTATTCGGGGCATTTCCCATTAAGTGATTTATATGAATCATTAATCTTTCTGTCATGGAGTTTCTCCATTATTCATAGGGTTTTAAAACATAAAAATCATTTAAGCGCAATAACCGCGCCAAGTGCTATTTTTACCCAAGGCTTTGCAACTTCGTGTTTGTTAACCAAAATGCATCAATCCGGAATATTAGTGCCCGCTCTACAAGTTCAGTGGTTAATGATGCACGTAAGTATGATGGTATTCGGCTATGCAGCTCTTTTATGCGGATCATTATTATCCACAGCTCTTCTAGTCATTACATTTCGAAAAGTGATAAGGATTTTTGGTAAAAGCAATAAATTATTAAATGGAACTGTAACTGAGTCGTTTTCCTTCGGTGAAATACAATACATGAATGCAAAAACCAATGTTTTACTAAATACTTATTTTTTTTCTGCTAGAAATTATTACAGGTATCAATTGATTCAACAATTGGATCATTGGAGTTATCATATTATTAGTCTAGGATTTATCTTTTTAACCATAGGTATTCTTTCAGGCGCAGTATGGGCTAATGAGGCATGGGGATCATATTGGAATTGGGATCCAAAGGAAACTTGGGCATTTATTACTTGGACTATATTTGGGATTTATTTCCATACTCGAACAAATAAAAAATCGGAAGGTTTTAATTCCGCAATTGTGGCTTCTATGGGCTTTGTTATAATTTGGATATGTTATTTCGGGGTCAATCTATTAGGAATAGGGTTACATAGTTATGGTTCATTTAATTAACAATTCACATCTAATTGAATTGCAAATTGAAGAAAAGAAAGGGCCTGATGAAGACAAACATAGGACAGCGCATATATATAAACGAAACTGAGTGGAAACCGCCGAGAACCTTTTGAATCACTCCACTACTTGATTCAAAAGGTTCTCACAAACGCCAAAGGGGTTTGGTTACAATTCAAATTTATTTTTTCTTTTTTTATTCATGAAAATTCTCTATAAAAAAATTAGATAGAATAGCTTCGACCTTGTCCACTGATAGTGACAGAACGAAATCCGGATAAATACCAATACCAAGTACGGGTAGAAGAATAGAGATCAAAACAAATAATTCCCGTGGTCCAGAATCAAAAAAATAAGAGTTTACGCCATTAAATAGCTTGTACCCATAAAACATTTGCCGTAACATAGATAATGAATAAATAGGAGTTAATATCATTCCAATTGCCATTACAAAAGTAATCAGTATTTTTGCTATTAAAAAATATTTTTGGCTAGTAATTATTCCAAAAAAGACTATCAATTCCGCAACAAAACCACTCATGCCCGGTAATGCAAGGGAAGCCATTGATAAGATACTAAATAGCGTGAATATCTTTGGAATTGGTATAGCCAGTCCGCCCATTTCGTCGAGATAACCATGACGTATTCTATCATAACTCGTTCCTGCTAAGAAAAAAAGTGCAGCGCTAATAAACCCATGAGAAATTATTTGTAAAATGGCTCCGCTGAGTCCTGTATCAGTTATCGAGCCAATTCCTATAATTATGAAACCCATATGAGATACAGAGGAATAGGCTATTCTTTTTTTTAAATTGCGTTGGCCAGGAGATGTTAAAGCTGCATAAATTATTTGCATTGTACCTACTATGATTAACCAGGGAGAAAATAGAGAATGAGCGTGCGGTAATAGTTCCATATTGATCCGAACCAAGCCATATGCTCCCATTTTTAATAAGATTCCGGCCAGAAGCATACAAGTACTGTAATGGGCCTCCCCATGGGTGTCTGGTAACCATGTATGTAAGGGTATAATCGGTGATTTGACAGCAAAAGCAATAAGAAATCCAATATAGAATAGTATTTCCAGTGCCACGGGATACGATCGATTAGCTAATATTTCCAAATTTAATGTTGGTTCATTGGAACCGTATAAACCGATACCCAAAACTCCTATTAATAGAAAAACGGAACCTCCTGCAGTGTACAAAATAAACTTTGTAGCTGAATAAAGACGTTTCTTTCCACCCCATGCTGATAGAAGTAGATAAACAGGAATTAATTCTAATTCCCACATGATGAAAAAAAGTAAAAGGTCACGAGAAGCAAATGATCCTATTTGACCGCTATACATTGCTAACATCAGGAAATAGAATAATCGGGAATTCCGAGTAACTGGCCAAGCCGCTAACGTAGCTAAAGTGGTGATAAATCCCGTCAATAAAATGGGTCCTAGGGAAAGTCCATCTATTCCCAATCTCCAGTAAAAACCAAAAAAATTGATCCATTTATAATCCTCTGCGAGTTGTATTAATGGATCGTCCAATTCAAAATGATAACAGAAGGCATAGGTCGTTAGAAGGAGTTCTAGCACGCATATATATATAGTATACCCCCTAGTCACCTTATTTCCTCTATGAGGGAGAAAGAAAATGAAAAAACCCGTGGCTATCGGAAAAACTACAATTATTGTTAACCAAGGAAAAAAGTTCGTGGTAAAGGCAAGATACACTCGAACCAGACAAAACCGTGCTCGAAAAATAGAATATATATTCTTAATTTTTTTTTTTATTTTTCGAGTACGGGTTTTTGTCGGTAATCAGTAAGTAAAAAAAATGTATTCAAAATAGATTCAAGTGGGGTTTTTTGGAACGTATCAATATCAATAAGCTAGACCCATGCTTCGAGTTGTTTCATGCCATAAATAAACTCGAACACTCAAGAAATCCGTTGGACAGGCGGATTCACATCTCTTACAACCAACACAATCCTCCGTTCTTGGAGCAGAAGCAATTTGTTTAGCTTTACATCCGTCCCAAGGTATCATTTCTAATACATCCGTGGGACATGCTCGGACACATTGAGTACACCCTATACATGTATCATAAATCTTTACTGAATGTGACATTGAATCTATCAATTTCTGAATTCATAAATTTTCGATCTAGTAATTTTTGAAATGAATCATATATTGAAACACCAGATCAATCAACGATTTACCAGAATTTTGGAATCAATCCATTTCTGGATCAACTGATAAGAGGGAACAAAGATACTTTGATTTTTTACGTTTTTGCCAATATGATCGAGGTTAGGACGTATTATAGATGCTAATTCGAATTGATGAATATTCTGATTTTGAAATACTATTTTATTTATTCAACAAAGTCGATTGATTGATACGAATTGATTTTCTGTTACGATAAATTGACGAAACAATAGCTGATCCGATAGCTGCTTCAGCGGCTGCAATAGCTATAACAAAAATTGAGAAAATATCTCCTTTTAATTGCCTACTATCAAAAAAATCGGAAAATGTTACAAAATTTATATTAACCGCATTTAGTATAAGTTCAAGACACATCAGGGCCCGGACAATATTTCGGCTCGTGATCAATCCATAGATACCAATAGAAAATAAATAAGCACTCAAAATAAGTACATGCTCGAGCATCATTGACCAACTCCGTACCAATTTCGATTCATTTCAATATGAACAATAAGTCAAGTGATTTGATTGCTTATAATCTAACAAGTATAGAACAAAAGAATATATTGCTAATAGATCGAATCATTCTATTTGATTTATACATGAAACAGTATTCAAATAGAATTGAAGGCAAATAGATGTGCTAACACAGAAAAGTTGAATTTGGATTACTGTTGCTAGTTATAAAGATTTTTTACTGACGAGCTACGGCAATTGCACCTATCAAAGCAACTAAAAGAATTATCGAAATGAGTTCAAATGGAAGAAAAAAGTCGGTTGATAAATGAATTCCAATTTGTTGACTATTACTTATCAAATCTTGCTCTATAATCTGGTTGGATCGTGTAGTCCAAATAATCCCGTACCACGACGTATCTAGAATAGTAGTGAGTAAGGACAAAAAAAGACTTGTACAAACCAGAGAAGTAACTCCATCCCCAATAGTCCAAAGATTCAAATGAAAATCGTTGGAATAGTCTGAACCATTCATGAACATTACAGCAAATATGATTAAAACATTTACAGCTCCTACATAAATAAGGAGCTGTGCAGCAGCTACAAAAGGCGAATTTGATAGAATATAGAATAAGGATATACAAATAAGAACGAATCCCAATGAAAAGGCAGAATAAATCGGGTTGGTAAGTAATACCACTCCCAGACCTCCTAATATAAGACCCGATCCTAGAAAAACTAAAAGAAAATCATGTATTGGTCCAGCCAAATCCATTATATTAAAATAAGAGATAAATAAATCAAAATGTTTTTTCATGACCTTATTGAACCGACCAGGCAATTTTTTTTTATGAGGCATTCCCGATTGAATTCAATTCAAATCTAATAGGTGTGAATTGATGTGGGTACAGTTATTGGATCAATTTCGTTCTTTTCTTTATTGGAAATGGCAGTTGGAAATTGAAAGTCTATATTTCGAAAAAATTGTGGATATATTAACAGACTTTCAATACAAATGAATTTGTACTTCTCATAATCCAATCTATAGTTGGGATTTGTACCAAACAAAGAGAAAGACCTTATTCCTTTATACCAACACGGAACCCTAGTAATTTCCAATAATAAAGAGATTTACCCGTTTTTTCTTTGAGACGAATTCAAAACTGTTCGAATTGTAAAATCGTCAATTACTGACATTGGTAAACGACCTAAAGCAATTTGATTGTAATTCAATTCGTGACGGTCATAAGTAGCAAGTTCATATTCTTCAGTCATTGATAAACAATTTGTTGGACAATACTCAACGCAGTTACCACAAAAAATACAAATTCCGAAATCAATACTGTAATTAAGCAAGCGTTTCTTTCGAATATCAGTTTCCAATTTCCAATCAACAACAGGCAGATCTATAGGACATACACGAACACATACTTCACAAGCAATACATTTATCAAATTCAAAATGGATTCGACCGCGGAAGCGCTCTGATGTTATTAATTTTTCATAAGGATATTGAATAGTTACAGGGAAACGATTTGCTTGGGATAAGGTAATCATGAAACTTTGACCGATGTACCTTGCAGCTCGTACTGTTTGTTGACCATAATTCATGAACCCAGTTACCATAGGGAACATATCGGGAATATCTATGAATAAATTTTGTCTTTCTCTTGTTTGAGGTAAGCCGTGAATATAGTATCTTTTTTTTTGTTTACAGTGAAAGGAGTTGGGAAGAGGTTGTTAATAATAAATTACCAAGAGAAATAGGTAAAAGAAATTTCCAGCCAAGATTTAATAATTGGTCCATTCTTAGTCTAGGTAAAGTCCATCTTGTTGTGATAGAAATGAACAAGAACAAATAAGTTTTAGCTAATGTAATAAAGATACCAATTGTCGTTCCAAAGATTCCATCTGCTTTATTTATTTCAAATAACTCAGGAACAAATATGTACGGAATTGAAAGATTCCAACCGCCCAAGTAAAGAACTGTTACAAATAATGAGGAAACTAATAAATTTAGATAGGAAGCAACGTAAAATAAACCAAATTTGATCCCTGAATATTCGGTTTGATAGCCTGCTACTAATTCTTCTTCTGCTTCTGGTAAATCAAAAGGTAATCTTTCGCATTCTGCTAGGGAAGAAATTAGAAAAACGATAAACCCTATAGGTTGACGCCACAAATTCCACCCCCAAAAACCATATTTTGATTGCGCCCCGACTATATCAACTGTACTTGAACTATTAGATAATCATAGTCGGTGATAACATTACTGTTCCCATCGCTATTCCAAAACCGTACATGAGATTTTCACCTCATACGGCTCCTCAGGGCCACAAATAAATGTAAGGACCGGGCAAGTATTCGTTATCTTGATATGGTTATAGCATAGATAGACTCGTGGAAGGTCCCCAATTATACCAATGGAATTCTGTCTGCTATAAGAATAAATCAAAAAGCATTTCTGAATTGATCTCATCCTTCAACTTTTTTGGGGTGAGTAATAACTTAATAAATCCTTCAATAAAATACTCTTTGTAGAAATATCTATTGATATTTCGAGCCATCATTTTTTTTTCGATTACGAAAAAAAAAAATTAGACATTCCATTAGTTCATGAATCATGACACTATTTTTCTTTCTATGAAGATAGGAAAGAAATAAGAAAAAAATCGCTTTTCTTTTTATTGTAATTTCTTTTTTTTTCTATTTTTTTTGTTCCTCTTCTTCTTTCTGAGAAAAAGGGGTCCTCAAAATCAAAAAAGTAAGGGATTATTTCGTTCCTGATAGTAATTTCTTTAATTGGGGGATAGGAGCATACTCTGAATCGGAATTGTGGGGAGTACTGCCTGATCATTTCTACCAACTTAAAGCCCCAATTAGTATTCTTTTTATGTTATGCAGACGTATCTTTTTCGTTAATTTACATAATCTCCATTACTAATTCTTTGTGTGTATTTTAGTGTTCCTTATTATCCACCCATTTTTTTTTTTTTCAATCCCCCGTTCGTTAATATATGTATTGTAATACATTCAAACATATAGTGAAAACTCCATACGGTTGACTTTTGAGCCCGCTTCAAGCTAGGATGACCAATCAACTAATCTTGGGGTAAAGGGCATCTTCCACTTTTGTTTACTTTAACTTAACTCTTGTACATAGGAAATGAGACTCAATCTTCTTTTACTGCGAATTTAGAAGTTGTTTTCTTTCACTCATATATAACTATCTAATTTTTTTATTAACCTAAAGAATCAATAAATGAATAAAAAAAAAAAAATGCGGATATCCATTAAATTTCTTTTTTTTTTTTTCTAGAAGGAAAAGAAAAGCTTCTATTTTAGCGAATCGCACGTAGAGATATTGATAAAACACATAAAGTTAATGGTATTTCATAACTAATCGATTGAGCAGCAGCTCGCAGACCACCTAAAAACGAATATTTATTATTTGATCCATATCCTGACATAAGAAGTCCAATAGGAGCAATACTTGAAACGGCAATCCATAAAAAAATACCAATATTGAGATCCGCTAAAACAAGGTGATAACTAAAAGGAATTACTGAATAACTTAGTAGAATTGATATGACTGCTATAGATGGTCCAATACTGAAGAAACGAGTATTTCCTCTAGCTGGAAGAAGATTCTCTTTGAAAAGTAGTTTTGTTCCATCTGCTAAAGCTTGAAGAATTCCGAAAGGGCTGGCGTATTCAGGGCCAATACGTTGTTGTATTCCTGCAGATATTTCTCTTTCTAACCACACAATTACTAGTACACCTATTGTGATTCCTAATACAAGAGTCAAAATAGGGGCAAACACCCGTATGGTCCCATAGAGCTCTTTTAAGGATTCCAATCGGGAAAAAGAATTAATATCTTGTACTTCTGTTGTATCAACTATCATTTCAACGATCAACTTCTCCCATAATGATATCTATACTACCTAGTATCGTCATAATATCCGCCAATTTCATTCTTTTAACTAACTGAGGAAGAATTTGCAAATTGATAAAACCCGGTGGGCGAATTTTCCATCGCCAAGGAAAACTGCTTTGATCTCCTATCAGAAAAATGCCCAATTCTCCTTTTGGGGCTTCGACTCTCACATAAAGTTCTTGTTTCGGTAATTCAAAAGTAGGAGAAGGTTTTTTACTAATGAATCGATCTTCAAAATCATTCCATTCTGGATCGCTTTCTCTAGCAAAGCATCGGATTTCTAAATTCTCATAGGGCCCCCCCGGAATTCCTTCCAAAGCCTGTTGAATAATTTTTACCGATTCTGTCATTTCACCGATTCGGACTAAATAACGAGCTAATGAATCCCCTTCTTTTTGCCACTGGACTTCCCAATCAAATTCGTCGTAACACTCATAATGATCCACTTTACGAAGATCCCATTCTATTCCAGACGCTCGTAGCATTGGTCCTGATAAACCCCAATTTATTGCTTCTTCTCCACCAAAAATGCCTACTCCTTCAACTCGTTCTAAAAAGACAGGGTTTCGTGTAATAAGTTTTTGATATTCAACAACCCCCGTTAAAAAATAATCACAGAAATCCAAACATTTCTCTATCCAGCCATGGGGTAAATCGGCCGCTATCCCTCCGATACGAAAATAATTATGCATCATTCTCATACCGGTGGCAGCTTCGAATAGATCATATACTAATTCTCTTTCTCTGAAAATATAGAAGAAGGGAGTCTGTGCACCAATATCTGCCATAAAAGGGCCGAGCCATAACAGATGAGAGGCTATACGACTCAACTCCAACATAATTACTCTGATATAGCTGGCCCTTTTAGGTACTTGAATATTTCCCAACTGTTCTGGTCCATTTACAGTTATTGCTTCTGTGAACATAGTAGCTAAATAATCCCAACGTGTTACATAAGGCAGATATTGTATAATTGTTCGGTTTTCCGCAATTTTTTCCATCCCTCTGTGTAAATAACCCAATATCGGTTCACAGTCAATAACATCTTCGCCATCGAGAGTAACGATGAGACGAAGAACACCATGCATTGATGGGTGGTGAGGCCCCATATTTACTCTCATAAGGTCTTTTCCTGTAGCTAGTATACTCATAGGTTTTTCCTCGATTCATTCTTACATGAATTGTTGAAAACAAAAAGAAGTTATCAAGATTCAAAATCTAATAAATCAAATAATTCAAAATTCTTTTTTTCAAATTAACGCTTTTTTGACTCCCGGATATTCAACTGACTAATTAATTCTTTATAACGTACTCCATTTTTCTTTGACAAATAAGAAAGTAGGCGTTGGCGTTTTTCCAGAACTTTCCGTAAACCCCTCTGAGATAAATAGTCTTTTCTGTGCAATTCCAAATGGGAAGTAAGTCTTTGTATCTTATTAGTGAAACTTAATACTTGAAATTCAACAGACCCACTGTTTTCTTTTTTTTTTTCTTGAAAAGTAACTGAGATGAATGAATTTTTTACCATAAAACGAAATCCTCTTTTCCCTTTCTTTTAATATGAAATTTACTGATCAGTAATAATAATGTTAGTCATTTGAATTGAATATACACAATCATCTTAAAGCCGTTATGAACTTCCGATAAAATCAATCAACAATCAATCCCATTTTCAATGTGATTAGGGATAAAAAGGATGGTATATTTCTTCAAAAGAGAAAAAGCGAGACCTAAAAAAAAAATTCTGTTAATTCATTTATAGATCTAACCAATCCGTATGTCCTTAAAGTGGTATCCTGTATCATAATGGAATGTAAGACAAGGCATGTGTCCGTCTCTTTGTTTTCATATACCAGGTATGGTACGTATGGTACGCGATCGATAAGAAAAATGTACTAGTAACAAATTTGCAATCGTGGATACATATGTATCCTTATCATACTGAAACGACTGCCATTATTGGTATTAAACCAATAGCGATTCATACAAACTAAATCTTCTAATCGATAATTGGGCCAAAGAAAGAACTTTAATTTAATTAGTTTCTTTTTCTCTCTAGCAAGATCTTTGCTTTTATCCAAAACGTGACCCCCTTTTTTTACGTTATTACAAAATACGGAATTTCTCTGAATACCATTTTGATTCTTCCAATTGAAACAAATCAGAGTTCTCAATTCTCTACGATGGTTAGGGAATAAAATATTTTCAGGAACAAGCAAATCATAATTCTTTTTGTCTCTATTTCCAGTCATTCTTTGATGTCTTGCAAGGGATTCATAATTTTTTTTTTTATGAACATAGCTTTTTTCTCGGTATCTTTTAGTAATTTGGCGCTTATTCTTATGAACCAATGAAATACCTACGATTTGATATATAAAAAACTGTCCATCATTTTTTACAGACAGACGAAGCGGTTCGATAATAAATATTCCCCCTTTCACCAATTCTGTAAGAGTGAAATCCTTATGAATCGTCAAAATATCCAGACCCATTTCTCCCCCTTGAATAGAGGATATAGCAATTTCTCTTGGATTTATCAGTCGAAGCAGGAGACAATAGATCTTGATATTATTTATTATTCTTTGATTTAAAAAAGAATCCCATCTCAACTGAAAATGCAAATACTTTTTTAGGAAGAAATAAAGTTCTGCTTCTGTGTTGTTCTTGTATTGTTTTTTCGTTCTACGTTTTTTGATGTCTGATCCCGAAGAATTTGCTTCAACATCTTTTTCTTGGTTTGAGAGAACTGACCCAAGACTTACTTGGTTTTGTGCATCTGATCGAGGATTCCCTTGGTCTGGGGGTTCTTTTTCTTCTTTACTTCTATTGTATAATTCAAGAGAGTTTTTTTGATTCGATGATATAAAAAGGTCTTCCTTTTTCTTTCGAGTTATTTTTTTATTCCCATTTTCATTTCCATTAAAACTGAAAAGAAGTAATTTGATTGGTATGATCCACGGTTTTTTTTTATATGCATTAAAAAATAGCACTAATTCTCGGAAGAACCAAAGCTCCAGATTTGATATAGGACAACTTAGTATTGCTTCATTCATTCCCATCCAATCAAAAAAGAACTTTTTTTGATTGGATGGTTTAATTTCTTCATCTTCATGAATTGTAAGATAAAAAAGAACTTTCTTATTAATTTCATCAATTATTTGATACTTATCAGCCCCAATCTTAGTATTTGGATTCCTGTTGGTACCAATATCAACCCAGACTTCAATATCAACCTTATTTCTAAGACAAAAATCGAGAATTCTCCAATCAAAATATTTTCTATCCGAAAATTTATCCATATCCATAATATTATCTTCTTCTAGATAATTATTAATAGGGATACCTCCCAACATATCAAATAATTTGCCTTCCCTTATGTTGGAATTAGAAAAGATTTCTTCTTTATTATTTACTTGGAATAATGATTTATGAATATACGAGTCTTTCTTATCTTCATAATTAATAGATTTATATGATAAAAGATCATATCTATAGTGTTTTTTAAAATTATCTTTTTGATTCTGTAACGGATTCGCTTCAAAAAAATTTTGTTTGTCGGAATGAGTTAATCCATTTTTTTCATATGAACCCTTTTTGTTTAAATCTTTCTTTTGAGCCATACTGTGTTGATTGGCTCTATTTCGCCATTTTTGTGGTACTAATATAGGCCATCTTATCCGAGATAAATCGGATTGATATAGATAATGCCCCTTTAACCAGTTTTTCCATTGATTCATTTCAAAATTCCAAAAAGATTCATGTCTTAATTCGTAATGAAATATTCCTTGTTTTTTAAAATAATCTTTTATTTCCTTCTTAAGAAAAAGGGATGTTCCGTCATATTGAAAGACAAATCTTAAATTATAAAAGTGAATAAGTTGGGTTTGTGATAATTTGTAAAATACATATGCTTGTGATTGTGAGAAAAAAGAAGAAATCTTTGAATTCTTATTACTAACCTTAGAAAGTGATTTTTTTATAGTCGAAATAAAGTGAATTTCATTTTTACTTTTACTTGTTTTATTAATTCTTTCCTGATTTGTTTCATTATTGTGGATATTTTTCTCAATAATTTGGATTTTTTTTGGTGATTCAAAAAAAAAATTGGCATTGATTCTTGGAATATTGACAATAGCTAGAAAAATTTTTATGTATATCCCTTCAATGAAAAATTTTATAAAGAAATATGATTTACCAATTAATCGAGTATTTCTTTTTTTTAATATTTGCCAAATCTTTTTTGACGCTCCTAATATTTTAGGACGATAACTTGTTTTGTTCGAACTAATATTTATTTCGTAAGTTAGCTGTTTTTTTTTCTTTTCTTTTGTAATTTTTTCTATTTTCTTTTTTATTATGTTTGTTCGATTAGTCAGATCTTTTATTTTTTTTTCGGGCAGTGCTAAATTTGTCCAATCCATAGATCGAATTTGAATGGACGATTCGTGAATCATCCGATTACTCATTATCAAATCTTTTTTATCTTCACCCAATTCATCTATTTCTCGCAATCTAAATAATGGAATTTTGTTTGTTTTTGAAAGTTCTTTTACTCTTCCTTTTACTTTTAGTAATAGAATTCTTTTGATGACCCATCTTTTTGTTTCTTTTGCGATTTGTTGAAAAATTTGGGTTCTTTCTTTTAAAACTCTTAAAGACTTTGTTTTCAATTGTCTAATTTTTTTTTTTAGTTCTTTGAAAATGGGTTTAAAAAATGAAGGTCTTTTTCGGGGAGGACCAAAAGGCAACTCCGCTTCCATTCCCCAAACTGTTAAAAAACAAAAATCGTTGTTTTTTTGTCCCCCTTTTTTTTTCATTGCATCTTTATGAGGGAATTGTAGCTTAGATTTGTGCCAGGGTTTCAGGCAAAAAGGAAATAGGATCTTTATCTGAATACCCTCTGTTAACCAGTTTTTCGGAAATTCTCGTTCGGATAATTGAACACCATTATGGGTGCATTTTACATACATTTCCCTATTCCAATCCTTTAAATCCTCGGACCATTCGGGAATTTGAAATAATAGCATGCGAGCAATATTTTTAGCTATTATCAGTGAAGGTAATATAATATATTTTCTAAGAATTGATTGAGTTAATAATACAAAACTTCTGAGTATTTGAGCAAAAAAAAATGTATTCCAGATTTCTGCTATGGGTATCTCTGTTTTTTCTTTTCTTTTGTATTTTTCTCTTTTGTCCTCCTCTTGGTTATCAATTTTTTTTTGCTTTTCAATTTTAGAATCAGAAAGTTTTTTGTCTTTTTGTTTCCACATCCAATTTTTAAAAATTACTTTCATCAGTTCGGAAATATCAAAAGAAAAAAAAAAAGATTTGTCTAGCCTGTCCAAAAAAAGCGGGGAATGCACATTTGCTTGAAACAGTTCCCAAGTAATAGTTTTACGTCTTTGTGCGCGCATGGAGCCTTTGATTAGACCTCGACGAAAATCCGATTGTTGTGAATAATGGGTCAAATTCACTTTCTTTGCTTGCTTAGGACTCTTAGTATATTTTGTATTAATATACGTGGAGGTATTTGGCTTTGGCTGGTTATCAGTAAAAATAACTACATGTTTGAACTTTCTCGAACGAATTGCCCCTGCTACAGTTTCGCCCCTGTTTTTCTTTTTTTGTCCTAAACCAGTAATTGAGTTGTATGACCAGCGAGGAACCTTTTTACTAATTTCTTTTATTCCAATAGAGTTTTTTCTAATTCTTTGGTCGTTGGGATCCGTTATAACTACATCGAATAAAATTTTTAAAATTAGTATTCGATCTTCTGAATCAATTTTTTCTTGTGTGTGTTCTGGAAATAAAGAAC